ATATTCTATAGACTTACTATAGAGATAATCTCAAAAGGTAGAATCTAAAACTGCCTACCAAGTACTATGATGAATACATAGAATAGTTTTGGGAAAGGCATGAAATGACTTAAAAAAAAAGAAGTGGTACTGAAAAAATTTGCCCTATATGCGCAAATAGAATTCGGGCAAATCTTCCTCCCGGAGTAGAATAAGAACCTAAAATAATTGAAAGGACCCATTCAGGAACAAGAAAATTACATCGTGATTTGAATTTCGATGAAACAATACATCAATGAGAAGTTAGTTCAATAAGTTAATAAATTTTTTTTTTTCTACTTTATACATTATAGAATATAGGGAACGGGAAGGAGACCAAACCTCATGTTAAATGTTAAAAAAAAAAATAGGACTGGAATCGACACATTGATTTTTTTTTTTCGCAATTCTTTTGAACCGTATGCATCCAAAAGTGCACGTACGGTTCCACAGGGATACAATTTTGCCCTAATCAACCGACTTCATCGAGAAAGATTACTCTTTTTAGGCCAAGAGGTTGATAGCGAGATCTCTAATCAACTTGTTGGTCTCATGGTATATCTCAGCATAGAAGATGCTACTAGGGATCTTTATTTGTTTATAAACTCTCCAGGCGGATGGGTAATACCAGGAATAGCCATTTATGACACTATGCAATTTGTGTCACCCGATGTACATACAATATGCATGGGATTGGCCGCTTCAATGGGATCTTTCATTTTGGTCGGAGGAGAAATTACCAAACGTCTAGCATTCCCTCACGCTTGGCGCCAATGAGTTTTTTTATAAAAAAAAAAAAAGAAGACTATGCCTTCGCTCTATCGAATATGAATCAAAAAGAATAAGTAATAATAGCATGGCACTTCGAGTTCGATATGAGCAAACCATTATTGTTTTTTCTTAACATGAGATTTTCTATCGAGATAGTAGTATGAGGTTATTACCAATTTGATCTTATGTGTCAAGAGTTAATTTCAGCGTCACAAACCATTTTTCTTCCACACCAGAAGTCTCTTTATTATCTTTATGTTATAAGAGAAAGAGTAAAAAAATGGAAAAAATCATTTTATCCTTCTTGGATTTGTATCGTATCAAAAAGAAACTTTGGGATTGCTAAACCACAGACAACAGACAAGATAATATATAAATATATATATATTATATATAAAAATAAAAATAAAATATATAAAGTTATATAAAGTATATATATAAAGCAAAGCAACAGAACCATCATAGTATTTTTCTTTAATAATATGAAAGGAAGGGTGGTAAATGGATCATCTAAACATTTGGATCGGATGAGTTATATTTATTTATTTATTTTTTTCGATAGAAGAAATTCTATTGAAAAAGGAAGAAAATTCCATTGCAGAGCCGTATGCAATGTACAAAAGATGCCCGTACGGTTGTTTAATTTCTTCTTGTTTTTTTGATTCTCCCTTACTTTCATCAAATCGTACGAGATATGCATAGAAGAACAGTTCATGATGTTATATCAATATCATCAGGGTTATGATTCACCAACCTGCTAGTTCTTTTTATGAGGCACAAGCAGGGGAATTTATCCTGGAAGCAGAAGAACTGTTGAAGCTTCGCGAAACCCTCACAAAAGTTTATGTACAAAGAACGGGCAACCCTTTATGGGTTATATCCGAAGACATGGAAAGGGATGTTTTTATGTCAGCAACAGAAGCCCAAGCTCATGGCATCGTTGATCTTGTAGCAGTCGAAAATGAGAATACTGGGGATTTTATATAAATATAGAATTACATTTAAAAATTATAATTTCCGTGATTTGATAGTGAATAGAAATCATTCATAATCATCAACCATCAGGTTAAGATCGATCTAAGCCAACCCACTCTATTCTATCTAGAATGAGATTATATATACACGACATGCCAACCATTAAACAACTTATTAGAAACGCAAGACAGCCAATAAGAAATGTCACGAAATCCCCCGCTCTTCGAGGATGTCCTCAGCGTCGAGGAACATGTACTAGGGTGTATGTGCGACTCGTTCAGTTCATATCATGAGTTTTAAGAAATGAAAAAAATTTTCCAGTATCAATGACCACTAACATAGGATAGATAGAATGAAAGACCGCCATTTAATTTACTATCTAAAAATGAGGATCTATCATCTACCTATTATGTAATGTAATGTAATTTATGGTTTCTATTGGTGCAAATCCAATCACTCCGTTTTAGATGAGAAGCAATGCTCCATTGGTAGCAAATAGTTATCCATTAAGCGGAGGAAATTGTCTTATAAGAAGCAAAAAGGTTATGCTCCTATTCTGAAAAAAAAAACGGACTAACAGGGTCAGCTACCTAGCCAACTTTCAGAATTAAATGCCGTCACTGTATGGATAGCTTTTTTGTGAAAAGGACTATTACTTTTACTTTCTAATTATAATTAGAATTTAAAAAAGAATTCTAATTGAAAAGGGGATGGGGTAGAGCCAAAGAGTGTGAACTATACAAGTTCACAATAAAATTCGATGAAATGAAAGAAGAGGCTCCGGTGTATAGAGAGGACCTCACCGTTTTAGAAGTTACCATAGAAACGAGGAAACCCACTATTTAGTAGCAGTCGAATTTATTATTTCCAGTCGAGATACCTGGAAGGAAAAAATTGTGGTCGGGAAGGTCATAGTAGCAAAAGCCATTGGAATTTATATTTTATATATCGGAAGAATCCGTTTTGTTATTAATCGACCGGAGGAAAAGGATGACTGAAAGAAGAGAAATCCATTAGTTATTCAAGAAAGTTTCATTTGATTTAATGACCAGAGTTAAACGGGGATATACAGCTCGAAGACGTCGAAAAAAAATTCGTTTATTTACATCAACCTTTATAGGTGCTCATTCAAGACTTACTCGAACGAGTACTCAACAAAGAATGAGAGCTTTGGTTTCCTCTCATCAAGATAGGAACAGGAAAAAGAGAGATTTTCGTCGTTTGTGGATCACTCGGATAAATGCAGTAACTCGTGAGGATAGGGTATCCTATAGTTATAGTGGATTCATACACAATCTGTACAAGAAACAATTGCTTCTGAATCGTAAAATACTTGCGCAAATAGCCCTATCAAATAAGATTTGTTTTGATATGATTTCCAAAAAAATCATCAATCAATCAAATACAAATAAAGGAATAAAAGAATCTTAATAGAATATACTATACAGGAAACAAGAATGATTGAAACAGAATTTCCCGGATTCCATTCTCCGGGAAGATAGATTTAGTAGTAGGAATAAACGAGTATCTTTCAATAAAAAACATATTTATTACCCATTTTTCCTTTTTTATAACACAAGAATCAACTCTATATTCTAGGTTTTTCGAGCAAAACATTAATCTGAGCTTGAGTTCCGATTGGAGTTTTGAGGAGTATGTCTATTTATTTTTGGTTCTACGACCAGTAATGGACTCCCCTCTCTCCAATTGTTTCTCATTATTACGAAAAGGTAACGAAGATAAAATACGAGCTTGTTTTATAGCAATAGTAATTAATCGTTGTTGTTTCAAGGTCAACCTATTCATCCGTCTAGATAAGATTTTTCCTTGTTCACTAATAAATCGACTAATTAAACTCATGTTTCTATAATCGATTCGATCCCCCGATCCAATTGGGGGTAAACGCCTACGAAAAGATCGCTTGTATTTACGAAAAGGTTGTTTGGATTTATCCATGGTTTGCTTATTCCTTGTTTGTTTATTCCTTGTTTATATTTTATATATATTCTTTATATCCTTCCTTATATCCTTATATATATAAATATATAAATTTTAATATAAATTAAAAATATATAAAATATAAATAAAATAATCTAGAAAATACAATTCTATTTTTTTTTTATTCATTTAAGATCCGACCAAAATAGGATTTGGTTTGTATTATCTATGTGAAGATGTAAAGTTCTTACTCTTCCCACTCCTTGGAAAAATAACACATGCATCATCTATTTCTTTATTTCCCCATGAATCGTATATTTTTTACAATAGCGACAAAATTTTCTCAATTCTAATCGATTCGGTGTATTGTGTCGATTCTTTTGAGTAATATATCTAGAAATGCCCGGCGATCCTTTATTGACACCCTTTCGAACACAACTGGTACATTCCAAAATCACTAGAATTCTGATATCTTTACCCTTGGCCATGAACCTCCTTTTCATTTTGGATCGACTTCACTTTTGAACTCTCCTCATTTTTTTTATCCGAACCAAAAAATATAATAAAATATATATATATATATAATAATATAAATATATATAATAATATAATATATATAATAATATAAAATAAATAAAATAAAATTAAAATAAATATAATATATTTATATTTAATATTTTAATATTTACTAATTAAAATTAAAAAAATATATATTTACTAATTAGAGATGGAATCTATAAATATTTTTTTTTATTAGAATTCGAATGACTTCGAAGTACGATAATCTAATTACTTCGAAGTACGATAATCTAATTACTATAACAATAAAAAAAGAGAGTCATATTCATTAATATAAGAATGAAGAATATTAAGAATATAGTAATAATTAAGTAATACAATTTTTTCTAACTAGGAATTATTCCTATCCTAATTCCTAATCTCAGTATTTCATTTAAGTATCTTCTTTCTATGTTATAATTTCGTGGAACCACCCCTAGACTGTATCCACATTTCCATTTCTTTTCTCCCAAATTATATCGTGGATTCACTGTATTTTGACTGAGGTTCGATACACTTTTTCTTTCCTATCCTAAAGAAAAGGGGAGCGAAATTGAAGCCATGTTACGTAGAATGGTATCTCAAATCTTCTTCATTTCTTCACATATCAATACAAGAATTCAATCAGAATTAAAAAAAAGGGAATGACAAGGCATCTGGAAATAAACGATTAATTTCTATCAATAGACCCGCTAAAGATCCAAACCATAGAGTGGTTAGCACAGGTACCGTGGAGAGAT